TACGGAAACACGTATGGGTTCAGGGAAGGGATCCCCCGAATATTGGGTATCCGTTGTTAAACCAGGTCGAATACTTTATGAAATGGGCGGAGTATCAGAAACTGTAGCCAGAGCAGCTATTTCAATAGCTGCGTGCAAAATGCCTATACGAACTCAATTTGTTATTTCAGGATAGAGATGTAAAACTAAACAAAAGGGGTATTAAGGATTAAAAAATAACCACGCTTTACTTATTTCTTTTCTGTTTTCTAGACAAACACTATTTCTTTTTTTCCTCATTCTTTGCATTGAAATAACGGATTCAAATAAAAATGATATGATTCAACCTCAGACTCTTTTGAATGTAGCGGATAATAGCGGAGCTCGAAAATTGATGTGTATTCGAATCATAGGGGCTGGTAATCACCGATATGCTCATATTGGTGACGTTATTGTTGCTGTAATCAAAGAAGCAGTGCCTAATATGCCTCTAGAAAGATCAGAAATAATTAGGGCTGTAATTGTACGTACACGTAAAGAACTCAAACGTGACAACGGTATGATAATACGATATGATGACAATGCAGCGGTTGTCATTGATCAAGAAGGAAATCCAAAAGGAACTCGAGTTTTTGGTGCGATTGCTCGGGAGTTGAGACAGTTAAATTTTACTAAAATAATCTCATTAGCTCCCGAGGTATTATAAATAAAATACTAGTAGATGAAATTATGATATAGTTATAGTAGGATATCTGAAATAGATCAAATTAGTAGATTGTGTCTCACGCATATACTTTGAAAAATGGAATAATTCCAGCAAAAAAACATGTTGATTATATCAAAATTAGGAAGCAACAAGAATAAAAATTCGTCATGGGTAGAGACGCTATTGCTGATATAATAACTTCGATAAGAAATGCTGACATGGGTAAAAACGGAACAGTTAGAATAGCATCTACTAATATAACTGAAAACATTGTTAAAATACTCCTACGGGAAGGGTTTATTGAAAATGTTAGAAAACATCAGGAAAGTAACAAATATTTCTTGGTTTCAACCTTGCGACATAGAAGAACTAGGAAAGGAATATATAGAACTATTTTAAAACGTATCAGTCGGCCGGGTCTACGAATCTATTCCAACTATCAACAAATTCCTAAGATTTTAGGCGGAATGGGGATTGTAATTATTTCTACTTCTCGAGGCATAATGACAGATCGAGAAGCTCGACTAGAAAGAATTGGCGGAGAAATTTTGTGTTATATATGGTGATCCTACTCTGGTATCCTAATTTTATCTCTAACTTCCTATTTGTTTGTGAAATAGAGAGGAAAGGTGAGTTATATAACTCTTCCTCCATTAGTTGATACTTCAAGGGAGGTTTACCTGGAATGAAAGAACAAAAATTGATTCATGAAGGTTTAATTACTGAATCACTTCCCAACGGTATGTTCCGGGTCCGTTTAGATAATGAAGATCTAATTTTAGGTTATATTTCAGGTAGGATCCGGCGCAGTTTTATACGGATACTGCCAGGGGATAGAGTCAAAATTGAAATAAGTCGGTATGATTCAACCAAGGGACGTATAATTTATAGACTTCGCAGCAAAGATTCGAACGATTAGATGATTTTTGAAAAAATTCCTTTCATAGGGATACAATTCAAAGTTAAAAAATACAAGAGACTTCTTTTCTTCCAAAGAATAGATTCAAATTAAGATAAGGAGTGAGGTGAGATATATGAAAATAAGGGCTTCCGTTCGTAAAATTTGTGAAAAATGTCGACTGATCCGTAGGCGCGGGCGAATTATAGTGATTTGTTCCAATCCGAGACATAAACAGAGACAAGGATAATTTTTCTAAAAAAAACTTTCTAAGGGGGTCCCTACAAAAATAAAAGAAAGGATTTGTTTTAACATAAAATGGATATCTCCGTATCTTTCTGTATATTTCTGATTCATATTTATGAGATGATAAAATATGGCAAAACTTATACCAAAAATGGGTTCACGTAGGAATGGACGTATTGGTTCGCGTAAGAATGGACGTAGAATACCAAAAGGAGTTATTCATGTTCAAGCGAGTTTCAACAATACCATTGTAACTGTTACAGATGTACGAGGCCGAGTGGTTTCTTGGTCCTCCGCCGGTACTTCTGGATTCAAAGGCACAAGAAGAGGGACACCCTATGCAGCTCAAGCCGCTGCTGTAAATGCCATTCGTACTGTGGTTGATCAGGGTATGCAACGAGCCGAAATTATGATAAAAGGTCCTGGTCTCGGAAGAGATGCAGCATTACGAGCCATTCGTAGAAGTGGTATACTATTAAGTTTCGTGCGTGATGTAACACCTATGCCGCATAATGGATGTCGACCTCCTAAAAAAAGACGTGTGTAGAAATAAGAATTAAACGTATTTCAAGAGAAATAAATGATTCAATGATCTGATTAAATAATAATATTAGTATGGTTCGAGAGGAAGTAACAGGATCCACTCGAACACTACAGTGGAAATGTGTTGA